GTAATGCGGCGTCTCTTCCGAGACCGGGACCTTTTATCATGACTTCTGCTCGTTGCATACCTTGATCTACTACTGTACGAATAGCATTTGCTGCTGCAGTTTGAGCGGCAAAGGGCGTCCCTCTTCTCGTACCCTTGAATCCACAAGTACCGGCCGAGGACCAGGAAACCACCCGACCCCGTACATCGGTAACCGTGACAATGGTATTATTGAAACTTGCTTGAACATGAATAACCCCCTTTGGTATTCTACGTGCACTTTTACGTGAACCAATACGTACATTTCTACGTGAACCAGTTCTCGGTACAGCTTTTGCCATATTGTATCATCTCATAAATATGAGTCAGAAATATATGGATATATCCATTTCATGTCAAAACAGATTCTTTATTTGTACGTTGAGCCCTTTAGTGAGTCTGATTATCCTTGTCTTTGTTTATGTCTCGGGTTGGAACAAATTACTCTAATGCGCCCCCGCCTACGGATTAGTCGACATTTTTCACAAATTTTACGAACGGAAGCTCTTATTTTCATATTTGTCATTCCTTATCTTAATTCTGAATCTACTTCTTGGTAGAAAATAAGTTTCTTGAAATTTTTCATCTCGAATCGTATTGAATAAAAACCACCTAATCTTTCGAATCCTTGTTTCGGAGTCGATAAATTATACGTCCTCTGGTTGAATCATAACGACTTACTTCAATTTTGACTTTATCTCCTGGCAGTATCCGTATAAAACTACGTCGGATCTTTCCTGAAACATAACCTAGAATCAGATCTTCATTATCTAACCGAACCCGGAACATGCCGTTGGGAAGCGATTCAGTAATTAAACCTTCATGAATCCATTTTTGTTCTTTCATTCCAGGTAAAGCCCCCTTGAAGCATCAACTAATGGAGGAGAAACGATATTAGACAACTCATCCCCTTTCTTTTTTTTTTTACAAATAGGAAGAGGTTTCGGATCCCATTTGGATATTAAAAGGATTACCATATATAACACAAAATTTCTCCGCCGATTCCTTCTAGTCGAGCCTCCCGGTCTGTCATTATACCTCGAGAAGTCGAAAGAATTACAATCCCCATCCCGCCTAAAATTCTAGGAATTCGTTGAGAGTTAGAATAGATTCGCAGACCGGGTTGACTGATCCGTTTTAAATTTAAAAAATTTCTATAGGGTCTTTTCCTATTCCTTCTATGTCGCAGGGTTAAAATTAAAAAATTTTTGTTTTTTTCTCGATGTTTTCTGACGTTTTCGATAAAACCTTCTCGGAAAAGTATTTTAACAATATTTTCGGTAATATTAGTAGATGCTATGCGAACAACTCTTTTTCTATCCATATCAGCATTTCGTATAGAGGTTATTATCTCAGCAATAGTGTCTCTACCCATGATGAACTAAAATTTTTGGTGCCTCAAAATTGGATATAATTAACATGTTTTTCTTTTTTTTTTATTGGTTTATGAATATGAATTTTTCAAGGTATATGCGTGAGACACAATCTACGAATTAATCTAGTTCTTAATCTATTTCTTTCAAATGCCCCAAGATCTCATTTTATTTTATAATACCTCGGGAGCTAATGAAACTATTTTAGTAAAATTTAATTGTCTCAATTCGCGGGGGATTGCACCAAAAATTCGAGTTCCTTTTGGATTTCCTTCTTGATCAATCACAACTGCAGCATTGTCATCATATCGTATTATCATACCGCTGTCACGTTTAAGTTCTTTACAGGTGCGAACAATTACAGCCCTGACTACTTCTGATTTTTCTAGGGGCATATTTGGTACTGCTTCTTTGATCACAGCAACAATAACGTCACCAATATGAGCATATCGACGATTACTAGCTCCTATGATTCGAATACACATCAATTTTCGGGCCCCGCTGTTATCCGCTACATTTAAATGGGTCTGAGGTTGAATCATATGAATTTTTGAGTCTATTCTTCCAATGCAAAGGATGAAGAAAATAAAAGAAATATTGTTTGTCCAAAAAAAGAAACCTGGGGTTTTGTTTCATTCCCAAGACTCATTTCTGTCGGTTCTACATTTTTATCCCGAAATAATAAATTGAGTTCGTATAGGCATTTTGGATGCTGCTATTAAAATAGCCCTTCTAGCTATATTTTCGGTTACTCCACCCATTTCATATAGTATTCGCCCCGGTTTAACAACAGCTACCCAATATTCAGGGGATCCTTTCCCCGAACCCATACGTGTTTCAGCGGGTCTTACTGTAACTGGTTTGTCTGGAAATATACGGACCCATATTTTTCCACCACGGCGTGCATTTCGTGTCATTGCTCGTCGACCTGCTTCGATTTGTCTAGATGTGATCCAAGCAGGTTCAAGTGCCTGAAGAGCATATTTACCGAAACAAATATGATTACCTCGATAAGATATTCCCTTCATTCTTCCTCTATGTTGTTTACGGAATCTAGTTCTTTTGGGGTTATAGTTGATGGTTGTTTCGGAATTCCATCTCTACTACAGAACTGGACGTGAGAGTTTCTTCTCATCCAGCTCCTCGCGAATAAAAGGATTCAAAATTTAATTTCAATTAATTTGAATAGATATTAGAACATTTTTATAAAAAATTTTATAAAAAAAAATCGTTTTTTTGTAACGTCCTAATAAATCTTTATTTTCTTTTGTCCTTTATCCAAGTTTACCAATTCAAAAAAAAAAGAAAGTTTTCGCGGGCGAATATTGACTCTTGCAATCTCTATTTCAGTCCTAGCACTTGTTCGTCACTTCTCCGAATAGATGAATTGATTTCCGGTTCATTTCGCCATCCCAACTAGTGAATCATTAAGATTCATTTGTTCAATAAAATCTTTTGCATTCACAGGTTCCTTCGTTCCCACCGCTTCGTACTAAATGGTTAGGCCAGAATTCTACAACGGAGCTCATAATCCAATTTATTCTTGAGTCAACCTTCTTAGTCTTTATTGGCTCGAAGCTCTTGAGTTTTTTCTTCTATAAGAAGGATTCATTTAATATTTCATTATGGATGAATCAATTAGTATTGATGCTTTATTACACTGTCTTTTATGAGATGACTCATAGACCTTACATATTGGAATTCTATATCATTGATATTCTTTTTCTCTCTTTCTCTCATCCTTCCATTTATCCACACCTTTCTTCTGTATTTTGCTTTAAACTTAGAATTCAAGTTTAATTCAAAAAAAATTTCAGTTGCTACAAAGATATGACCGATTTAGCATATCTTGACTGGTTCTTTAGATCCAGATAATATGAAGTGATGAGTTGGTTTTCATACTACCGGGCTGGTCTTTTTTTAATCCTAACCCTAAAAAACCAACGAGTCACACACTAAGCATAGCAATTATATCAAAAGGTCAATTGAATTTTTATTCAACCCTATAGAATTAAGAATTAGTTTGATTGGCCAGGAAAAGAATGAACGAATTTCCCCTTTTTTGTTCTATCAGCGGATAGAAGGAAAAAACAATGAAAGTTTTCTTATTCCTCTTCCTTGTCTATAAAAATCCAAATTTTGATGCCTAATACCCCATAGATAGTCCGAACTGTATAGGAACAATAATCAATTTTAGCTCGAATGGTTTGTAGGGGAACCCTACCCTCCCGGATCCATTCGACACGTGCAATTTCTTTTCCGTCGATACGCCCTGCAATTTGTACTTGAATTCCTTTTGTATCTGCTTGTTCAGTTAATTCAATAGCCTTTTTCATTGCTTTTCGAAATGAAACTCTATTCTTTAATTGTCCGGCTATAAATTCTGCAAGAATATTAGGGTTTCCATAAGGTTTTGCAATTCTTGTGATAGCAATGTTAAGTTTTCGGTTCACAGAATGAAATTCTTTTTGTAGATTCGTCTGTAATTCTTCGATTCCTCGTGGTCTACTTTCGATTAATAACTTTGGGAATCCCATAAAGATTATGACCTGGATCAAATCGATTCTTTTTTGAATCTCTATACGGGCAATTCCCTCGGCGCCGGAGGATATTCTCATATTCTTTTGAATATAATTTTTGATAAAATCTCTTATTTTTTGATCTTCTTGTAGACCCTCAGAATAATTTTTTGGTTGTGCAAACCAAAGGGAATGGTGACTTTGGGTTGTACCAAGTCGGAAACCAAGTGGATTTATTTTTTGTCCCATACTACCTCACTAATACACATCATGATATACCATAGTTGTCTTTTTCCATCTAGGGTTTTTTAACGAATATAAATATATCTCTTCATATTCATCTAAAGATATATCTTTCACTACAATAGTTATATGACAGGTAGCTTTTTTTATCGCATAACTACGTCCTCGAGCTCTAGGTTTTAATTTCTTCGCGGTAGTACCCTCGTTAACCTCAGCTTTACTAATTACTAAATTGGCTTCGTCGGAACCCATATTGTAACTAGCATTTGCTGCTGCAGAATAAACCAATTTAAAAATTGGATAACATGCTTTATAGGGCATGAGTTCTAGTATCATAAGTGTTTCCTCATAGGAACGTCCGCGAATTTGATCAATTACTCTTCTTGCTTTGTCAGCAGATAGAGATATATGTCGACCTAAAGCGTATACTTCTGTTTTGTTCTTCTTTAGCATAAGGTTTCTCTCCTACTAATGAATCATAAGTAACTATTTATATGTTTTTTAAGATAAGATTAACGAGGAGATCTATTATCGCTTTTTGCATGTCCTCGGAAATTCAAAGTAGGTACAAATTCTCCCAATTTGTGACCTACCATACGATCTGTTATATAAATAGGCAAATGCTCCTTACCATTATGAATAGCAATCGTATGGCCGATCATTGTGGGTATAATGGTAGATGCACGGGACCAAGTTACGATTATTTCTTTTTCTGCTTTTTTATTAAGCTTATCAATTTTTCTTAATAAATGATTGGCTACAAAAGGATTTTTTTTTACTGAACGTATCACAGCTTACTCCTATTTTTTTTTTGTAAAGACGAAGAAAGAAATTCTATTTTCTCGCCT